TATCCCTGTCATGTTCCTTGGATTATTTACAAGTGGTATTCAAGCTCTTATTTTTGCAACTTTAGCCGCGGCTTATATAGGTGAATCCATGGAGGGCCATCATTGAAATAGTCTTTTTTTTTTAGCTTAGTGCAAAGCAATGTATGTGCGGCTCAAGATGATTTACTTAAGGAATAGAAATATACAAGACTCTATATACGATAGAAAGCAATAGGAACAAAAAATCAAAAATTACGATATTAGAATTAGAGAGTTGTAAAAAAAAAGGAAAGAGATCTAAAAGATCTTTTTCCTAAAATTCTCCTTTTGTCCACTTAATATCCTACCTTTCCTCGACGAATATTCACTTTCTATTATATTGGTCAGGCAATCTTCTTAGGCAAATCATAATTTGAATCAAATCTATGTTTACGACGTGTGATTAAATAAAAAACAGGAGAAACAATTCTCCTTTACAGTTGATTTTATTCAATAATTGACCAAAAGAAAATATTAAATATTAATAAATAATAAATTGCATGAACTTAGAGCAATCAAATAATGATAGTTCTATGCAATAATTCGCCCTAATCAATTTGATTTGCCCATTTAGATTGTATTCGGTTGGAATAATGATAAAGAAAACGGAAGGCAGAAAAGAATTTACAAAAAACGGGATTCCTAAAAAAATGGATTGATTCTCGAATCCGATTGAATCTAATGGTTTACGTTATGGAAGAAAGACATGTATATGTGATATTAGATATTGACTACTTATATATGAACTAAAGATCTATTTCATTTGCCCTACTACTGTGTGTGGGTTCCAATAGAAGTCCTTTCGTATCGTTGTGGCTGTGAATTGGCTGAATAAAGAGATGAAATCAAGAAAAGATGGAAGAATTGAAATAACAGCTCGGAACCAAGAAATGGCAGAACAAAAGTTCTATGGATTCACAAAAACTCGGTGGATAGAAACGAAAAAAGAGATATCGAAGTAGTTCTGATGATTCAATAATATTATTACTTAAATTCGAAGTTCTTAGTTACTTCGACTGGATAAATCCTATCAATGGAATAATTAAGTCATAATTCATTGGTTGATTGTATCATTAACCATTTCTTTTTGTTGGTACGAGGAACTTATCATGAATCCACTGATTTCTGCTGCTTCCGTTATTGCTGCTGGATTGGCCGTAGGGCTTGCTTCTATTGGACCTGGAGTTGGTCAAGGGACTGCTGCGGGTCAAGCCGTAGAGGGTATCGCGAGACAGCCCGAGGCAGAGGGAAAAATACGAGGTACTCTATTGCTTAGTCTAGCTTTTATGGAAGCTTTAACGATTTATGGATTGGTTGTAGCATTAGCACTTTTATTTGCGAATCCTTTTGTTTAATTGTTTAATCTTAGAAATAGGAAAAATACATATTTTTCCTATTTTATGGCCTTGGACTTGTCGTTTGCTTTTTCAAATTAGATCAAGATTTTACTCCTACAATTCTTTATTGGTTGAGAAAATAACCTACGGGAAGGGCTCATTTGCAGATGAGGAATTAGCATACCGACTCGCTTTCATCCTTCCCGTTCGTAGTCCAAGGGAAACTCTTTTTATGAGGTGTTTCAACAATCAAGGGGGTAGTTCATACTTTATAACTCGAATATTTTTTGACTCGATTTCAAAAAAAGAATAAATAAAAAAGAGAGGCAAAGTGATAGAAAAAGAACTCTGGTCGATTTTTTAGTCTATCTATAAGAGGAGATTATATGAAAAATGTAACCGATTCTTTCGTTTCTTTGGGCCACTGGCCATCTGCCGGGAGTTTCGGATTTAATACCGATATTTTAGCAACAAATCCAATAAATCTAAGTGTAGTGATTGGTGTATTGATCTTTTTTGGAAAGGGAGTGTGTGTGAGTTGTTTATTTCAAGAATAGGCTGGATCCAATCAGCTGTACCCTTTTCCGTTATAACTAGGAAAGAAAGGTGCATAATCGCGCGAATTACTTCTTAAGAAATTATATGGAAGAACCATAGCATTTCGTGATTAATTGGCAAATCCATTTTGATTCTCTAGCAACCAATAATGTGAGGCTGTTAAGATGGTTAAAGCAAACCGTTTGAAGTCTAGACGCAGCATGGTACTCTTTCTACCACTATGTTAATATAGAGATGGTTTGAAAATGAATATTTTATCGATATAGAACACTCGTCTCGATAAAATGATTTGAACCGCTTAGTCTAAAAAAGGGCATTTTCCCTCTTTTATCCAATGCTGAATCGACGACCTATCCCTTATGTATAAGTAAGAAGAATTTTTTGGATTTGAACTGAAGAAAAAAAAAGAAACAACTTTGCTGACAATTACATATTTTTGATTTTGTCAGAAGAGTCCTCCAAGTATTTTGGTTTTGCATTATTTTTCATTTTTTTTTGACTATCAATAAAGAAGAGAGGATAGGCTCATTACATTCATAAAAAAAAAGCTATGAGAATTTACCCTAAGTAATTGAGCGTGAGAGCCA